GGCATTTGCAATGGCTTCTTTATTTCTTCATGTACAAAAAAACAAGATTGTTTAAATTTTATAAGACTTATTCGAACTATTTTTCAACTAGACTAGATACGAATTTCTTAAATGGGGGTCATATGTAGATATCGATAATAAGATCGCGATGCCATTCTTTTCGAAGGTTCATATAAGAAAAGTGCTAATTGATGAACGTTACTTCGTAAACAAAAATAGGAAAGTCAAATTGGGATTATTATCTCAATTCCAATAAAATGCAACTAGATCTAGTATGAATTGGCGATCAGATCGTATATGGATAGAACTTATAACAGGCTCCCGAAAAAAAATGAATTTCTACTGGGCCTTTATCCTTTTTTTAGGTTCGTTAGGATTCTTAGTGGTTGGAATTTTTAGTTATCTAGATAGGAATTTTATATCTTTATTTCCGTATCAGCAAATACTTTTTTTTCCACAAGGAATCGTGATGTCCTTCTATGGGATAGCGGGTCTCTTTATTAGTTCCTATTTGTGGTGCATAATTTTGTGGAATGTAGGTAGTGGTTATGATAGATTCGATAGAAAAGAAGGAACAGTTTGTATTTTTCGTTGGGGATTTCCCGGAAAAAATCGTCGTATCTTTCTCCGATTCCTTATGGAAGATATTCAGTCCATACGAATCGAAGTTAAAGAGGGTATTTATACTCGTATTGTCTTTTTCCTTTATATGGAAATCAGGGGCCAGGGGTCTATTCCATTAATTCATATTGATGAGAATTTGACTCCACGAGAAATTGAACAAAAAGTCGCGGAATTGGCCTATTTCTTGCGTGTACCAATTGAATTGAAATGAATAATTTTTCTTTTTATTTTCTTATTTCTTCTTCATTTAAAACAGACTTTGATTCGATTTCTGTACTCTTTATAGATTCAAAGTCTAACAAAAACAAAATATTCGAGCGTGTAAAGTGAGATGGGGTGGATTCCTTAACAATTCATTAAATGAAAAAATGGTAAAAAAGAAAGTATTTATTCACATTCTATCTCTTATATCTTTAGTATTTTTGCCCTGGTGGATCTCTCTCTCATTTAAACAAAGTATGGAATCATGGCCTATTAATTGTTGGAATAAGAGACAATTCGAAACCCTTTTGCAAGAAAATAGTATTCTAGAAAAATTCATAGAATTAGAGAGATTACTCCTGTTGGACGAAATGATAAATGAATCTCCAGAGATACATATACAAAAACTGAATATAGGAATCCACAAAGAAACGGTTCAATTGATCAAGATGTATAACCAAGACCGTATGAATATGATTTTTCACTTCTCAATAAACCTAATTTCTTTCATTATTCTAAGTGTTTATTCTATTCGGAGTAATGAAGAGCTTGTTATTCTTAACTCTCGGGTTCAGGAATTCCTATATAATTTAAACGATACAATAAAAGCTTTTTCCATTCTTTTAGTAACTGATTTATGTATCGGATTCCATTCGCCCCACGGTTGGGAACTAATGATTGACTCTATCTACAAAGATTTTGGATTTGATCATAGCGATCAAATTATATCGGTTCTTGCTTCCACCTTTCCAGTTATTCTAGATACAATTTTTAAATATGGTATCTTCCATTATTTAAATCGTATATCCCCGTCACTTGTATTGATTTATCACTCAATGACTGAATGAAAAATGATTTAAGCCGGTTCTAATTCTAATGTTTGTTAGTTTCTTTGTTTTGTCCATAAATAAAGAATTCCAAATCCTGTTTACTCTGTTTTATTTTATATTGACACTAATTCAAGAGATTCTTCCTATATTCCAATACAAATTTTCCAGTAAATAGCAGAATCTATAGATAGGGAATTATACAAGTGACCTACCTACTTTATTGTAGAAATTGTTGGTATCAACTATTGGACCATGCAAACTAGAAATACCCGTTCTTGGATAAAAGAAAAAATGATTCGATACATTTACGTATTGCCCATAATATATATAATAACTCAGGCATCTATTTCAAATGCATATCCTATTTTTGCACAACAAGTTTATGAAAATCCACGAGAGGCAACTGGGCGGATTGTATGTGCCAATTGTCATTTAGCTAATAAGCCTGTAGATATTGAGGTTCCCCAGGCGGTACTTCCCGATACTGTATTTGAAGCAGTTGTTCGAATTCCTTATGATACAAAACTGAAACAAGTTCTTTCAAATGGTAAAAGGGGGGCCTTGAATATTGGGGTTGTTCTTATTTTACCTGAAGGGTTTGAATTAGCCCCCCCCGATCGTATTTCTCCTGAGATGAAGGAAAAGACATTAAATCTTTCTTTTCAGAGCTACCGCCCCACTCAAAAAAATATTCTTGTGATAGGTCCTATTGCTGGTCAAAAATATAGTGAAATTTCCTTTCCTATTCTTTCCCCCGATCCTTCTACTAATAAGGATGTTCACTTCTTAAAATATCCCATATATGTAGGCGGGAATAGGGGAAGAGGTCAGATTTATCCTGATGG